CCTTGATTGGCTCTTCCCAGAGGAACGATCTATTTTATTTGATTGATGGATCCAATATTATAATGAATTAAAAAAGAGAGTTAATGAATTAAAAAAGAGAGTGTTCTTATTCGAACCGCCTTGTGATCTTCAACCAATTATGTGCTTCAATATAATTACCTGGAGTAAGCGCTATAGCTTGTTTCCAATATTCAGCAGCTTGATCGGACCAAGCCTCCGCAATTTCAGAATCTCCCTGTCGAATGGCCTGTTCTCCCCGGCCGGAATAGGTGGGTCAATTCCTTCCCTTAGAACCGTACTTGAGAGTTTCCTACCTCATACGGCTCAGCAATCAATTCTTTTGGTGTCCCATCTTAATCTACCATATCTAACTGAATAAGATTTCTCGTAAATCTATCCCATTTTTTTTTCTCGGGTTAACCAGAAGAGGTTAATTACATGAGTTTCAAACTCTAATTTTGATCAATAATCAGTTTTATCTTTTCTCCCACCTTCAGAAGAACATAGGTATCTACCCCTATCGTTAGAATTTTCTGAAAGGTAACTATCTCGGTTTCATATAGAAAGTCATATAGAATCTTTGAAAAGGACTTTCCTCCAGAAGAAAGAAAGGACTTACTATCTTTGGGATCTGATGCTACACCGCTGCTCAATACCTTAGTAGATCGACTCTATTACATAAGTTGATTCCTAACTTTTATCTCATATCATGACATAAGTAAGCAGTTCTTATTGTATCGGCCCCCAAACCTCGCTAATTGATCTTTACGGTGCTTCCTCCATCAATTAGATCCTTTATCCATAGAATCTAGTATATAGGCCATACCTATTTCTTCATATTTCGGCTCGTATGAAGTCTCTTTCTTTGCTACAGCTGATAAAAATCGTTGCTTTGAACGATGCATATGTAGAAAGCCTATTTTGTTTCTAGTATTTACTAGAAGATTTGATCTTTCTTTCCTTCTTTCTATAGTGGAGATAGTCGCACGTAATGACAGATCACAGCCATATTATTAAAAGCTTGTGGTAAGAATGGGTTTCGTTCGAGTGCCCGGAAATAATATTCCAAAGCCTTCGTATGTTCTCCGTTGCTTGTGTGGATAAGGCCTATGTTATAGAGTATATAACTTCGATCATAGGGATCAATTTCTGGTCGCGTAGCTTCATAATAATTTTGTAAAGCTTCCGCATAATTTCCTTCGGATTGAGCCGACATCCGTTACGGTCGTTCATTCTATTCAAAGAATCTCCGTTCCAGAACCGTACGTGAGATTTTCATCTCATACGGCTCCTCCCTTCTGTGCATAGTAATAAGGGAAATAATCCATGGAATCAAAAAAGATTGAAATATTTTTATTATGAACTGACAGGGGCTGGTGTTTTTACAAGAAATCTCTAGCCATCCTTCCTGCAAGAGGTCTGTCTTTTCTTAACACCAAGCGTGTTGGTGCTAGATAGAAATGGTAACTCCAACAATTTCTTTGTCCTCAACGCCCCCTATTTCCAGGAATTAGTCACTTCAACGATCTTCGATGGTTATACGGGTATCCAAAGTACGAACGAGATGGATGTTTGTTGTCCCAACCATTCTTGTTAGTCCCGATCCCGATAAGGAAAAGGAGTAATTTATAACAAAGTTTTCGTGTTGTTGATTCCTAGGTGTAGTGCTTCTTCCCCTATGCGGCCTATTGGTACTAGTGAAGTAGTATTGACCTGCAATACAGAACCTATAGGTTAACCTTTCGCTCAATACTAGAATCGACAATTGAAGCATCTGAGGCTGCATCAATCGGGGATACACGACAGAAGGAATTGTTCTATCTCCAAACTAACTTCACCTTCATCAAGCGTAGGTTTATTTCAAGAATCTTTTTTCTTTGTATCCCGAATCATGTCTCTTTCTCATAAGACTGAGGGCGGTAAATAAATAAAAAAAAAAAAAAAAGAATCAAATCGCACCATCTCTGTAATAGGTAAATGCCTCCTTTTCTCCTGAAGTTGTCGGAATTATTCGTAATAAGATATTGGCTACAATTGAAGAGGTCTTATCAATAAAATTTCCATTTATCCGAGATCTAGGCATAGTTAACAGTCCATTCGATAATTCTTCTCATTCCCCCTCGAGGGAAAATGATCCCACAAACAAAGGAATTGTACAGTACGAAATCACATAAAAACAAACAGACTCATTCTAAAAAAAAAGGATGTGGACCTTCCACTCAAATTGTCCCTTTTGGACAGGGATAGATAGGAAATATTTGAATCCGATTGGATTTCATTCAAATTGAGTAGTATACCAATTATTACTATTTTATCGAAGTTGAGGAATCAAGGAATTTTTCCTACGGATTCTGAGAACTCGAGAAGTTTTTTTGTATCCCTCGAGCCTACGGAAGATCTTTCTTTGACGAAAAGTTTTCTATTTAGAATTTAATTGATCGGTCGTACCTGTATTGCAATAATATGAATGACTCGCTATTCACTCGGTTTCTGGGTCATAATCATAAGATTATGTAGGAGAGATGGCCGAGTGGTTCAAGGCGTAGCATTGGAACTGCTATGTAGACTTTTGTTTACCGAGGGTTCGAATCCCTCTCTTTCCGTACCTTCACCTAATTCACCAACGTTACCAACCGCAATGTATCAAATAACAATTGATACCATTATTCCAACAGTAAGACCTTTATTTGATAGAGATTCTTCCTAATTACTGTGGTATGGAAAATGCCGGAAAGAGTGGAAAAGAATGAAAATCTCACTGCTGATCCATTTGTGATACGTGAGTGGGAGAAAAATCCGGATCAAACCCCTTATTTACTTGACTTTGGCGAAAAAGGGGGGGCAAAATTGCCCGAAGCTTTGTTATTTTAGTTAGGTTCAAGTCTGACGAGAATAATATTCTACGACTAGCAACTCATTGATTTTCAAACCGATCCATTTACTATCTATTATTTGATTTACTAATCCTTTATATTGGGATGAGTGAAAAGTCAAATGTTTTGCCAATTCCTCGTGGGGGGATGAATCAATATAATTTTGAATCAAAGCTCTGGATCTTTGTTCATCTCTCGTAGTAATAATATCTCGGGGTTTGCAGCGATAACTTGGGATATTTACTATACGACCATTAACTAAAATATGTCTATGGTTAACTAATTGCCTGGCTCCGGGAATGGTCGAAGCCATACCCAATCGAAAAAGGATGTTATCCAAACGCATCTCAAGTAGTTGTAGTAAAACCTGCCCTGTTGACCCTTTGGCTTTTCCAGCTATACGAACATATCTAAGCAATTGTCGCTCTGTCAGACCATAATGAAAACGCAATTTTTGTTTTTCTTCTAGACGAATACGATATTGAGATCTTTTCCCGGAACGCGATTGGTTTCTAAGATCACTTCCCGGTCTAGGTCTTTTACTAGTTAGTCCCGGTAAAGCTCCCAGACGACGTATTTTTTTGAAACGAGGCCCTCGGTAACGAGACATAAAGACTCCCCCCCTTATTTTTTTATTTATTTTATTGAAATTTCATTTTACAGAATAAACCTAAGTCAGACTGAACTAAACGATAAACGAAGATAAATCTACTGAAGTACTACAAAGAAGAATGATGAATTGTATCAATATCCGGATTATTTTGTATATATAGGAAGTTAAGGATCCTTTTCTTGATTTGTTCTATAGAGATTTCACTGCTCCAATCAGTTTTTTATTCATAGTTGTAAGTTCCCACGACATAATAGATCGGTGACCCGACATTTGTAAAAGAAAAAAGGGAGGAGTCTTTTCAATATTCCTTGATCTCAAGGAGACATTATCAATCATGGAAAAAATCGGACAAATAGAGAAAAGCCGGCTATCGGAATCGAACCGATGACCATCGCATTACAAATGCGATGCTCTAACCTCTGAGCTAAGCGGGCTCACATAACAGAAATAGTGCATAGGAATTCGGTAAACTACCGGAATCTTAACTATATAATAATTAATATTAATAGAATGAAGAATCGAATTCTATTCCATTAAAAATGATTAATTAATATCATAAGAATATTCTTATATATTAGAATATAACTATAACTATATAGAATTTTTATTGAAAATTCGAGTGATTTATATTATCATTCTATTAATTCTTATTATATTTTCTATTATTATTAGATTAGAAATTTGATTATTAGAAATTTCTATTTCTTTGATTTCGAATTTTTTTTCTTTAAATGCAAAATATTACATTTGAAATAATTATATATAACTATATCCATATTAGTTATAGCAGATTCTATTAATTCTAAATTCTATTAGATTAGAGCGGATCGGTCCTAAGGAAAGGATAAGATAAGAATGCAATTCAGATCATAATGAGACATTCCTCTGGTTTCATTCGGAAAGGGAGGAGATAGGACGAAAAAAAAAGAAGAATGAATATCGACCGTTCCAGTATTCCCAATCGCGCGGGAAAAATGAGAGGGAGAGAGACATGTATATGTGGGATATATCCATCCATATTGAATTGCAGATACATCAATGATAGAATCATTTCCGATTGGACCAAATACTGGCCCACCGATAGAGATGAAAGAAGATGGGTAAGAAATAGGAGCAGACACTTTTTCGATATAGGAATCGGTATCTAATGAATTCAAGGGTTCCAACATAAGAGGGGGGATCACAATGAGATCTCGGCCTCATAAGGGGGATATGGCGAAATTGGTAGACGCTACGGACTTGATTGGATTGAGCCTTGGTATGGAAACCTACTAAGTGGTAACTTCCAAATTCAGAGAAACCCTGGAATTAAAAATGGGCAATCCTGAGCCAAATCCTGTGTTCAAAAAACAAGGGTTCAGAAAGCGAGAATCAAAAAAGGATAGGTGCAGAGACTCAATGGAAGCTGTTCTAACAAATGGAGTTGACTGCATTGGTAGAGGAATCGAATCCTTCTATCGAAACTACAGAAAAGATGACCCTGTATACGTACGTATACATACTGAAATATCAAA